CCATTTCGACTTTCCGTAAGCGGGCCCGGGCTTTTTCCAGCCGTTCAACGGCCCCTCCTTGCAGTTCTTCTGAATTTCGAATAGTATTTAAGATTCTCAGTTTTCGATTATCTAATAAATCACTTAATGAAAGTAGATTATCTTTACATTCATCTCAAAACTTCCATGATCCCTTCCCGAACCAAACATGAATTTTTCGACTCATTTGGCTCTCACACTCAATTATTTCAACTCCTTATGTATATGTATGGGGGGGGATTCCCATATCTTTTTTTTTTAATGTAATGAGTCTATCCTCTCCATCTCTTCTCCATTCATATTCCAAAATGAATGTTGCTACCGATCACTAATTCAAGACCAGAATATTCGGAGGACTCTTCTGACTAAACAAAAATATTGAATTGTTAATTGTCAGCAAAGTTGTTTCTTTTTTCTTCAAATCCAAAGAATTCTGCTTACTTTATACATAGGTCATTGATTCAGCATAAAAAAGGGTTGGTTGAAATACCTATGTTTCCAATACTTTCCAATAAAATTTTCAATACAATATATACAATATAAAGGACCAAATCTTTTTATCGACATGAGTGTTTTATATCGAAAAAAAAAATTCCAATTATCCATTTGGAAAACATTTCTATTCTATATTAACGATAGTAGTAGAAAGAGTACTGTGCTGGGTCTGGACTTAAAACTTTAGCTTTAACCATGTTAATGGTCCCGCATTATTGGTTTGGTTAATAGAGAATCAAAATGGATTTACCAATGAATCACGAAATGCTATGGTTCTTAAATATGATTTGAAATTTATTCAGAAGTAATTCGCGGAATCCTGCACCCTTTTCTGTCCTAGTTAGAATGAAAAAAAAAAGTGCAGCTGGTTGGATCCAGCCTATTCTTGAAATAAACAACTCGCACACACTCCCTTTCCAAAAAAGATCAATACACCAAGTACTACACTTAGATTTATTGGATTTGTTGCTAAAATATCGGTATTAAACCCGAAACTCCCGGCGAATGGCCAGTGAACCAAAGAAACGAAAGAATCGGTTACATTTTTCATATGATCTCCTCTTTTAGATAGACTAAAATACAAAAAAAAAGAACGGAGTTCCTTTTTTTTTGTATCACTTCACACCCTTTTTTTTTCTTCATTAATATAGCATTAATATAGATTAAATTTTTTTTTTTAGTAATTTACCTATTTCTAGGTTTAAACAAAAGGATTCGCAAATAAAAGCGCTAATGCTACAACTAGTCCATAAATTGTCAAAGCTTCCATAAAAGCCAGACTAAGCAATAAAGTACCTCGTATTTTCCCTTCCGCCTCGGGTTGTCTCGCGATACCTTCTACAGCTTGGCCCGCAGCAGTACCTTGACCAACTCCAGGTCCAATAGAAGCAAGCCCGACAGCCAACCCAGCAGCAATAACAGAAGCGGCAGAAATCAGTGGATTCATGATAAGTTCCTCGCACTAAAATAAAGACAAAATAAAGAAATAGTTAATGATACAATCGTCCAATGAATTATGACTTAATTATTCCATCCCTAAGATTCATCCAGCCGAAGTAACTAAGAACTCCGAATTGAAGCAATAATAATATTATTATTGAACCATCAAAACCAAAACCACTTTGATATCTCGTTTTGAGTTCCGATCCACAGGATTTTTGTAAATCCATACGACTTTTGTTCTTCCATTTATTTTTTCCGAACCTTTTTTTTTTTATTGTTCGTTTTCTTTATTTCATCTCTTTATTTTTAGTCATTCAATTCCCAGTCAAAGACAAAATAGAAGAATTTCTACAGGAATCCCTATTGAAATTCACAATACACAATAGTAGGGCGGATTAGATATATCTTTAATTCATATATAACTAGCAATATCTAATATCACATATACAGGTCTTTCTTCCATAACGTAAACCAACTATTCAGATCTTAGATTCAAAGTATTCGTATCTTAAAGTCAATCGTGTTGTGTTCTATAATCATTTTTCGACACATCCACAAGAGTTGGCTTATAGCCATTCGATTCCATATACTTTATTTTGTCCCCTTCACCAAATCACCCCATTTTTTATGAATCTCATGTTTATAAATTTTTCTATTCCTTTTATTTCTCATCTTTTTCATTATCCAACATGGCTCCAATCGAAAGAGACAAATTCATAATTATTGCATCGAAATAAAGAAATAAATATAAGTATTTGATTGAGGCAAGGTCATGCAATTTTTATTATTATTTATTATATTAATATTTTCTTTTGGTCAATCGTTGAGTTGAAGAATTGAATAATTTCAATGGAAATGGGAGGCATTCTATAAAGATAAAGCATCTTTCTTTTCTTTTTTTTTTTTATCACCCGCCTGCGATACTATAATCATATTTATTCAAATTATGACTCTTGATATTTGATATTGGAATTGAATGAACAAAACAATATAAAGAGAATATTAATTGGCGGGGGGTATGATATAATAAGACAAAAGAGGAATTTTAGGAAAAAAGATCTTTTAGATCTCTTTCCTTTTTTTTTTTTACAATTTCCCGATATCGTAATTTTTTTCTACGACTCTTGATCGGATATCCTGTATTTGTAGATTTCTGTTTGGCTATATTTATGTTTCCTAAGTAGATTATCTTGAGTTACACATACATTGCCTTGTTCTAAGCTAAAAAAAAAAGTCCGAAAACTAGTCAATGATGGCCCTCCATGGATTCACCTATATAAGCCGCAGCTAAAGTTGCAAAAATAAGAGCTTGAATACCGCTTGTAAATAATCCAAGGAACATGACAGGTATAGGAACTACTAAAGGTACTAAAGAAACAAGAACAACAACTACTAACTCGTCGGCTAATATATTCCCGAAAAGTCGAAAACTAAGTGATAAAGGTTTTGTGAAATCTTCTAAAATGTTAATGGGTAAAAGAATTGGAGTCGGTTGAATGTATTTACTGAAATAAACTAATCCTTTTTTGGAAAGACCCGCATAGAAGTATGCTATTGACGTGAGCAAAGCTAAAGCAACGGTAGTATTTATATCATTCGTGGGTGCGGCTAACTCACCATGAGGTAACTCTATGATTTTCCAAGGTAAAAGAGCACCTGACCAATTAGAAACAAAAATAAATAGAAACATAGTTCCAATAAAGGGAACCCATGGACCATATTCTTCTCCAATCTGGGTTTTGCTCACGTCTCGGATGAATTCAAGGACATATTCGAAGAAATTTTGACCGGTAGTCGGAATGGTTTGTGGATTCCGAACAGCTATAAAGGCTGAACCTACTAAGATAGCAATTACAACCCAAGAAGTAATAAGGACTTGGGCATGGACTTGAAAACCGCCTATTTGCCAATAGAAATGTTGGCCTACTTCCACACCGGATATATCGTATAATCCCTTTAGTGTGTTGATGGAACATGATATAACATTCATATTACCCTCTGCCAGAAATACAACTTTAAAAGGAATTATTTTGATTCAACCATCTTCTTTTCGACTTGTCTACTTGAATTGTATGTCTATTTTGAATACCTGCTAATTACATAATATCCACCAACTATTTGTCTCTTTTCTTTTGTGCGATTCAAGAAGCGTAACCAATTCCATAAATCTATGGGGTTACCAAACGAATTTATTAAGAATTTATTTATCTTATTCTTATTATTAATCAAAGATTTCGTATATAGCTAGAACGACCCTCACAAATTGCGAATACTAATTTGTTAAGAATTAATCGGATTGAAGCTATAGCGTCATCGTTTGCTGGAATCGAAATATCTGCAAGATCGGGGTCACAATTTGTATCGATTAAACAAATTGTTGGAATTCCCAAAGTGATACATTCTCGAAGAGCCGTATATTCTTCTTGCTGATCAATGATGATTACAATATCGGGTACCCTCGTCATATATTTAATCCCGCCCAGATACGTTTGCAGGCGTGATAATTGTCTCTTCAACATAGCGGCATCCCTTTTGGGAAGACGGCGGAGTCTCCCCGTTTTTTGTTCCGTTCTCAACTCCCTGAACTTATGAAGTCTCGTTTCTGTAGTGGACCAATTCGTTAACATACCACCGAGCCATTTTTTATTAACATAATGACACCGAGCCCTTATTGCAGCTCGCGCTACTGAATCAGCTGCTTTATTTTTAGTACCAACAATTAAGAATAGTTTTCCCCTACTTGCTGCATCAAAAACTAAATCACAAGCTTCTGATAAAAAACGAGCAGTTCGAGTTAGATTTGTAATATGAATACCCTTATGTTTTGCAGATATATAAGGTGCCATTCTAGGATTCCATTTCCTGGTACCATGACCAAAATGAATTCCTGCTTCCATCATCTCTTCCAAATCGATGTTCCAATATCTTCTTGCCATTTCTACCCCCCCTTCCTTCCTCTTTTTTTTTTAAGAGACGAGGTGTCCTGCAATAAATACTTGTTCCGATGGAACTTTCTCTTCTATCAGAGATTGGGCATTACATTAATACACAATCTAGGCCATTCAGTACTTTCTATTCATTATTATCCTTCTTTTTCTTTTCTTACCATTAAGCAATCAAATGATCACAAATAGTTAAAAATAGTTAAAAGAATCTGCTCCTAGGACTGATTAAAACCTCTAAGTAATTGTTCTGATGTATCATGGAAAGTCGTTGAAATGCCAGAGTCAAAAAATTCTCTGTGGTGTAAGAAAATATCTCCCATTCCCCCCCCGAATAAAGTCTTTTTTTGTGTTTCCAAAAGAATCGTGTTATGTTGCCTTGAACAGTGCACTAACCTTTTGAATCCGGTACCAACGGGTATTATCCCCCCCAGAACAACATTCTCTTTCAGACCTTTCAACCAATCGATACGACCCCGGAGAGCGGCTTTTGCTAAAACTCGAGCGGTTTCTTGAAAACTTGCTTCAGATATAAAACTTTGAGTATTCAGAGATGCTCGCGTTATTCCCAATAAGGTAGCTCGATAACAGATTGCTTCTTCCAAAGCACGACCCGTCCGTTCCGCTCGTAACAATCCAATCAGTTCGCCGGGTAAAAAAACATTAGACATTCCATCTTCTGAAACCAAGACTTTTGATGTTATTTGACGTACAATAATTTCTATATGCCTATTATGTATCTGCACCCCCTGTGATCGATAAACCCTTTGGATCTTATTAACCAAAGAGATACGACTTTGCACTATAGTTAGCTCAGCACCAATCAAGAAGCCCCAAGGAATTCCGAGAATTCTTGTTATACAGGTGTTCCAACCCTCAACCCGCTTTTCTAGGTTCATCGATATTGAATCAATCGAACGCACTTCTAACACTTGTTCTACTTTTGGAAGACCCTGCGTTATATCACCCGATCTCGATTTTTCATATATAAATGTAACTAATGTATCCCCTTCGTAAAGGATTTCTCCGTAATGCCCATGGACAGTTGCTCCAGGAGTAGCCAAATAGGGCTTAGCCGATCTTATTACTACAGAGTCAACTTGAACAGTTAAAACTTGACCTGATTTTAGGTGGGGTCCATTTTTTGCTATCCATACATTTTCACAAAGAAACTGCCCAAGACTAATTATTGTAGACATTTCCTCACAATAATTATGATGGAAAAAATACCAATTCAAATTAAATGGATTCAAAATTATATTACTATCTGGATCAGAATTCAAAAATTCCCCGGTTTCATCCATTAAATAATATTTAATTAGTTGAAAAGGCTTTTTTAAATTGTCAAGTTTCAAATATTTAGTTTTAGTTACCGAGATCTGATTATGAGTTATTAAATAGTAAAATGAATAAAAATTCGCAAATTGAATTTGAAGGACTGTTCCTAAGGGTCCCAACGAATTCCTAATTGGAATTTTTGAATCTTTTTGAATTGGAATTGATTGTTTTATCACATTGTGATATTTTACATCGTTGAATGGACCCATTCGAAAACAATTAGATGATGACAAAATTATCAAAGAGTGGCATTCCTTATTTCTATTCAACAACGTACGAATAGTTCCTTGGTTTTGGCTAAATGATTGTTCACCCCTTGCCTTGAAATAAATGGAATAAAACGGATTGATATTGGTGCGAGTTGAACCATTATCAGAGATCAATCCTGAACCTGACGGATCTTTCCTTTTTCTGATATATGAAATAGAAATATGGGATTTCACTAAGTTGATTCTTAGGAAATCTCGAATCAGACCATTTGTACTTACTTCAACAAAGGAAGCACAGACCTCTTTGAGGGAAGAACTTTTTTTGTCTTGGCCCCAATTCAACACTAAACAAGTCCGAACTAATTGAATACTTGTATCAGAAATTCCCCGAGTGGGTTTGTTCTTTCCATAAAGGACATAATTGACAACTCGAAATTGCATATTATCCTTTTCCCGCAGCCGATCCTGGGGTAAGAGGGTTGCTAAATTGATACCGTCCCCTATTTCATATGTGAATGTGACTACAGGTCGAACCAAAACAAAAGACTTTTTCTTGGCGGGTGTGATCCGTTGAACATAGATCCATTTTTTCAATTTTTTTGATTCCTTAGTTGATTCTTTAAGTTTTTTTTTTGCCCTTTCTGGTGGTATCAAGATGCCACTGTGTCGGGATATCTTATCTGTCTCACCGGGAAAATGGATATCTCCAGAAAATATTTTAAGTTCAATCCCTCTTTTTTTTTTTTTTCTCTTCATTCGGACCAATCCGCCCACTCGGCTTCTTATATTTAAAGTAATTCGTGTATCTACTCCAACGATACTATTATTCCGTACCATTACGTAAGAAGATTCGGGGAAAGTATGCACTTCCTCGGGAATGAAAAAAAAACGATCTATTTTTATTTGGCATTTTGGCTTAATTTTTTTGAGTCCTCGATACTCAATCAAGTCCTCTTTTTTGACGATTGAATGCGCCCCTAGAGTCCCATATTTAGTAATTCCGGAACTCTTTCTTCTGTATCGAGGATCGTCGAAATAGGCAAGAATACTATTTCGACGGAAAATTCCCTTTATGGGTATTTCAATCGAGATACCCGAATGGGGTATTAGCTCTTTCTCCTGTTCTTGAATTGATTGGAATGGAATGATAAATTGATTTCTTCGCCTTTTTGCCAATAAATCAGAATTCTCGTGGAGAATTACAGGATGTATGAGATTACAATAACCAGTACCAATGGTTCGATTAAATCCCGAATAATCAGGAATCTCCAGAATACCGTCTTCTTTTTTAGCGGAAACCCCAGAACTCAAAAATTTGTGTCTCGTTTGATCATTATTCACTGAGAGTGAGAGGCTAGAAATATCTCTTCGTTCGACAAAAAGAGAATGAATATTTATTTGATCTTGATCCTTGTGGAGTGAAAAAGAAACTACACTGGATCTGCCTGAACCCCCTGATAATATCCATAAACGACTCGTTTTTGGTAAGAGGTGGACGTTACTATATGTAGATTGGGGTGCATGGTACACATCAGTACTCCAGTGCATTTCTCCCT